TCTTATAAGATATAAGAATATAAGAAGACTTTGATCTATTCCATGACATACAAATTTGGAAACATACAAATTAAAATTGGAAAGTTATACAATCAACATAATAAAAATATTATATTTGTTTTGTAGAAAAAAAATGACAAAATGAATCTTTTGCTCTGATGTTTTAAATATTACTCTATTCTTTTGTTTCTTAATAATGTTTTTGAAGAATTGAAGCCATTGATTGATTCATAGTCTCTGTCCTTCCTCTAATTAATTCTTACGATACGAAGCAAGAAGAAAAGAGTAATCTCTGGATACTACAATATTCTATGGATTTATACGCATGAGATATCCTCCAAATTCTTTCTTTCTATTTCTATAGTAAACTACTAATTCTATAGTAAACTACTAATGGAACTTACTCTATAATATAATTTGAAATTTAAATTTGTTTGAATAATTTCTCTAAGTTATAAGTTTAAGTTAATAGAAGAAGTTCTATTTGCTCAATCAATTATTCCCCTATAATCTTTTCTCTCTTTTTGTTTGTCCACAACTTCCTATCAATCTAAACAAAAGAGTTATGGTTTGCCATCCTTCCCTTGTATTCTCTTCGTTTGTATATCTATTACAAAGAATAGGATACAAGTAATGAATTCCAGGCATCCCGCAAAACGAAAAAAAAGTATAAACAAAGCAACAAAAAGGGTTTGGAGATTTTTTGTTGATCCATATATATATGGATCAACAAAAATTTGGCACCTTTTACCAACTTGATGTTAAGAAATCCCCGCACCTAGAAATTCATTTCGTATAATTGAACCTTTTCAAACTGTTTCTTTTTAAGAACCAAAAAAACTTGTGCCAAAATAACAAATGCAAAAAAGAATAAAAGACCTTGGACCCGTAATGGGTCTTGAAGCACTACTTCTGCATCTCCCTGACCAAAGCCTCCCACATTGGGATTGCTTGTTAATGGTTGATCAAGCTTGATGGATTCACCCTCTGAAACAAGAAGTTCTGGTCCTGGAGGTACAATATCAACTACTTGATGTCCATCCGATGGATCAACAACGGTTATTTCATATCCACCCTTTTCTTTACGTACTATTCTACTTACTACACCTGCTGATGTAGCATTATAGACTGTATTGTTACTTTTGCTACCATCAGGATAAATCTGACCCCTTCCTCTGTTCCCACCTACATATATGGGATATTTTAAGAAGTGAACATCTTTCTTCGTAGCAGGGTCGGGGGAAAGAATGGGAAAGATGATTTCACTATATTTCTGACCAGGAACAGGACCTATCACAATAATATTTCTTTTATTAGGACGATAACTCTGAAAAGACAAATTTCCAATCTTTTCTTTCAATTCGGGAGAAATACGATCAGGGGGGGCTAATTCGAATCCGTCGGGTAAAATGAGAACAGCCCCTACATTCAAACCTCCCTTTTTACCATTAGCAAGAACTTGTTTCAGTTGCTTATCATAAGGAATTCGGACAACTGCTTCAAATACAGTATCAGGGAGCACAGCTTGTGGAACTTCAATATCCACGGGTTTATTAGCTAAATGACAATTGGCACATACAATTCGTCCCGTTGCTTCTCGCGGGTTTTCATAACCCTGCTGCGCAAAAATGGGATATGCATTTGAAATGGATGACCGAGTTATTACATATATCATGATCGATACAGAAATGAATCGAGTCATCCCTTCCTTTACCCAAGAAAAAGCATTTTTATTTTGCATGTCCAATCATTAATTTCGGAGTTTCTACAATAAATTAGATAGGTAACTAGTATAGTTACCTATACACGAGTCTGGCATTGTACTAGAATAATTGTACTGGAATATACGATGAATACCTTGAGCAGATGAAAGTATAAGGAATTAAGTAAAATTTTTAATTAAATGCTTAATTTCTATTTATTTATAAAGGAAGAAGGATTCTAATTTTATTGATATGATGAGATCAAATGAGTTCTTTATTCATTCATTGAATGAAAAATTACTACAAGTGAAGGAGATACACGATTTAAATAATGAAAAATCCAATATTTAACAATTGCATCTAGAATAACTGGAAAAATGGAAACAAGACCAGTTATAATCTGATTGTTATGATCCAATCCAAAATCCTTGTAAACCAAACCTATCATTAGTTCCCAACCACGGGTCGAGTGAAATCCGACCCATAAATCAGTAACTAAAAGAATCGAAAAAGCTTTTATTGTGTCACTTAAGTTATAGAGGAATTCCTGAACCCAAGAATTCAGAATAATGAGTTCTTCATTACTCAGAATAAAATAACCACTTAGAATAGTGAAACAGATTATATTTGTCGAGAAATGTAAAATGATATGGAGATCATATTCATTGCATGCTTTGACCAATTGTATTGTTTCCTTGTGTATTCCTATATAAAGTTTTTGTATATGTGTTTCCGGGTACTCTTTTATCATTTCATCCAATAGGAATAGTTCTTCTAATTCTATGAATCTTTTTAGAACGTTTTTCTCTTGAATATGATTTAAAAAAGTTTCGGATTGTCTGCTATTCCACCAATAAGTAACCCAAGGTTCCAGACATTTATTAAAAGAGAAAGAGACCCACCAGGGCAAAAATACCATAGATGCAAGATAGGGAAGGGAGGCCAATGCTTTCTTTTTTTTCATTTTGATCTGTGAATTGAATTTTTTTTAATGAACCTACTTCATTCGTCGACTCTATCTGATATTTCTCTGAAGCACGAGTTGTATAACAAAGTAGTGACCTCTGGATCTATCCCTTTCCCTTTTTATTTGTAATATATTTAAGATATCTCAATTGGGCAAATTCAAACCAATTTCATTTTCATTTGTTCCTTTCGATGAATACTCCAAAACCCACTTTAAGTAACGAATCAAGTTTCGAGACCAAAAAACTTACATTAATTCTTTCGAAACGAAACCTTTTACTGTATAATCAGAAAAAGGGTATCAATTAAAAATCATGGGCCTAAAAAGATGAATTATGTATTACGAAATACATGTTCGGGTAGGTTTGATTAATTTATAGATATAAATTAATTATTAGATTAGTTAGTTAGATTAGACTTCTAGTATAAAAGAATCAGGAAACTTGCCTTTTATTAAAAAGGGGAATTAGCAAGTTCTTTTCCCCACCTTGAGAGGATATTTATTCTTTACTTTAGTTCGAGTTCGTTTTAAAGTACTTCCATTGGTATGCGCAAAAAATAGGCTAATTCAGCAGCTTTTTGTTCAATTTCTCGTGGAGTCAAATTATCATCAGTACGAGTCAAGGGAATGGCTCCTTGGCCCCTGATTTCCATATAAAGGACACGACGAGTATAAAGACCCTCTTTAACCTCTATTCTGATTGATTGGATATCTCTCATAAGGAACCGAAGGAAGATGCGACGATTTATTCCAGGAAATCCCCAACGAAAAATACACACTCTTCCCTCTTTTCTATCGAATCGGTCATAACCGCTACCTACATTCCACGAAATAGTGCACCACAAATAGGAGCTAATGAACAGACCCGCGATCCCATAGAAAGACATCACAACCCCTTGAGGAAAAAAAACGATTTGCTGAGATGGAAATACAGAGATCAAATTTCTACCAAGATAACTGGAAGTTCCAACCACTAAGAATCCTAGTGAACCTAAAAAAAGGATACAGGCCCAGCAAAAATTACTCGTTTTTCGAGATTCCGTTATAAGTTCTATCCATATATGTTCTGATCGCCAATTCATACTATACTGCATTCAGTTGCATTCGATTGGAATTGAGTGAATAACCCAAATAAATTTGACTTTACCTTTCTTGACCCCGAAGTAACTTTCACCAACTAGCACTATTGTTATGTGAAACATCGGGAGTAATTAGTTAGATACATTGACTTTCCATTTTTTATATTCGCTAATTCATTTTGAACCAGCTATATCCACATATACATGCATTTATACAGATATTATATATCCGCATAAAAGTTCTTTCACTTGTGTGTTTGGCACAAAAGGCACATATCATACCATATTACACGAAATAAATATCCGTATTATCATACAGTGTTGAAATCACTTGATAAGATTCATTACCATTGGGTCTAGACAATCTTATTTTTTTGGACATGAAGAAATAAAGAAACCATTGCAATTGCCGGAAATACTAGGCCCACTAAAGGTACAAAAATGGAGGGTAAGTTGAAATCTGTCATAGAATAGATGCCTCGATTTACTATTTCTATCTATTAATATTTCTATCTATTAAAAAGATATCCTCTTATGCTTATTTAGGATATATCTATCATAAGTAATATCAAGTTATTATTATATTGTAAATAATATTATTTATAAGTGATAAATAATATCAACTATAATTCTATTAGCTATATGATTAGATATTCACTATAATATTTAGAATATATATATTTAAATAATAAGTAATATAATAGTGAATATTATAGTGAATATCATAATATAAGTTAAAATAATAATTAATATTATTTTAATATATTAAATTTAATATATTAAATAAATAATTATAAATAAAAAACAAAAGAAAAAATATAATTATCCGAAACCTCTGTCTATCTACAAGGAGAACTTATGTCAACAAGGAAAACAATATATATATTGTTTCTTTTAATTACGATTACGATGAATTAAATATTTATTTTTGTTCGCTACAAATAAAATATAAAATAAACGAATCTAGTGCTATACTTTAATTTTTGGAACTGTGATTCAAAGGAAAGAAACCGTGGAGTTGAAATAACTCACTCAGAACACCTTTTAAAAGATTACGTGGTACTATTAGGTCGAATAAACCTTTTTCGAATAAATACTCAGATGTTTGTGAACCCTCGGGTACTGTCGTATTCAATGTTTGTTCAATTACTCTTTTACCCGCAAATGCAATGGTTGCATTAGGTTCAGCAATAATGATATCTCCTAACATAGCAAAACTGGCTGTTACTCCACCGGTTGTAGGATCTGTAAGAATTGCTACATAGAATAACTTTTTATCTAATTGATAATTATATAAAGCAGAAGAAATTTTAGCCATTTGCATCAAGCTCAAACTTCCTTCTTGCATGCGTGCTCCTCCAGAAGCACACACAATAATGACAGGTAGAGATCGATTAGTAGCATATTCGATCAAACGAGTAATTTTCTCGCCTACTACGGATCCCATACTACCCCCCATAAACTGAAAATCCATAACGCCAATAGCTATGGGAATACCATTTAGTTGACCTATGCCTGTTTGAACAGCTTCAGTTAAACCTGTCTTTATTTGATAAGAATCGATACGATCTATATAAGAATCAGAATCCAGTTCTTCTTCTGAAAAATCGATATGATCTCTATCAGAATCCGGTTCTTCATCAAATTCAACGGGTGAATCAAATTCAATGGGGTCTACAGATACCATATCTTCATCCATGGGATCCCAAGTTCCGGGATCAATCGAAAGTTCAATTCTATCTGAACTACTCATTTTCAAATGATATCCACAAAATTCACAAATATACATTTTTTCACCAAAAAATTGTTTATAATGTGATTCATAACAATTTTCACATTGAACCCATAAATGTCTGAATTTATGGAAAGGATTATCATTATGATTGGATTCTACTCTAATATCCAAATCATCGATATTTTGACTAGTTCTTATACTAGAACGATCACTCTCACTACTATTTTTATTTTCAGTACAAATGAAATTATAAATGTAACTTTCACTGTAATTGTTGGTACTACTCGAAATAGAACTATTAATACTGACTTCAAAACGAAGATAACTATCAATGCTACTAATAATGTTCTTTTTCCAACTGGATTCAGTATCATTACATGTATGATTCTTTTTCTTAGACTTAGACCCCCTATTCAAATAACTAGAAACAATAATTTCTAGTTCACTCATAAAGGAACTATCATTGTCAACCTCAAAAATATGATTTTCAATATCAAAAAATATAGAGTAACGATCACCATTACTATCCCTAACAAAAAAAGTGTCATCAGAGATCAAACTCCAAATATTCCTGATATCAAATAAATAATCAACATTATTGAAACTATAATTACTAATATGATTCCAACTAGGAACTTTTTTCTCCATATCGTTTAGAATAGGTTGTTCACTTCTATCTGTATGTCCAATACTATCAACACTATCTATTGATTTACTCGGCCCACACCTATGTTCTACCCTCTCGTTGGAAAATACAAAATTGCACCGCCATTTGAACATAGAAATACCTCCTATTTAATGAAAATATAAAAAATTTGATGAATAATCATTTGACCTTAACTATCAGAATTAAGCATACGAATCTAAGCATTAGAATTGTTAACTAATGAGGAGTAAGTATTGAAAGAAAAAATTATCTTTTGTGGAAATTCGAAGTATTACTTCAATATATTGATAGAATCTTTTTCTCAACTTTTGTCTTTAATAGAAAGACACAGCTTTTTCCCATATGATGTATAAAATACCATGAAATCCAAACCAAAGAATTGTGAAAAGTTTCTATTTCTATAAATAAACAATTTGTTCTCATTTCTCAGTCTCATTTATCATATAATATAATAAAAAATAATGAAGTTTCTATTTCAACATGCAACGAAAAAGACAATATATAGGATGATGAGTAGAAGGAGTCTTTCCCTTGGCTTGATCTATGGACCGAAATGAGGAGATATAAAAAAGTCCACCACTCCCAAGGATCCCTAAAATTGGATTAAATTCGTTATAGATCCAACAACAAACAATAGAAGTATTGAGTTGTTTAGTCTTCGATCTTTTATTTAGATCTTATCTTATATTATATATTTTATTTAGATATCATATAAAGTAAAAGAAACAGAAACATATATGCAAATACATAGTATATATAGGATGCTCGTTCTTTTTTTTTTTTTTTATTCGGTAGTCGGCCCAGTCTTTTCCTAAAAAAAGACTGGGCCGACTTTAATTGCAATCAATTAGGAGAACAAACAGGAATTACTGAATTATGCACACTTATTTCTCTTTATCTAGCTTATCTACTGGTTCGAATTCGAATTTGATCTCTTTCCATACTTCACAAGCAGCGGCTAGTTCAGGGCTCCATTTGGAAGCTTCACGGATAATTTCATTACCTTCACGAGCAAGATCACGTCCCTCATTACGAGCTTGTACACACGCTTCTAAAGCCACCCTATTAGCTACTGCACCAGGTGCATTTCCCCAAGGGTGTCCTAAAGTTCCTCCTCCAAACTGTAGTACGGAATCATCCCCAAAGATTTCGGTCAGCGCAGGCATATGCCAAACATGAATACCCCCCGAAGCCACGGGTATAACACCTGGCATAGAAACCCAATCTTGAGTGAAGAAAATACCACGACTTCGATCTTTTTCAATAAAATCATCACGTAATAAATCAACAAAACCTAAAGTCATTTCGCGTTCCCCTTCCAGTTTACCTACTACTGTACCAGCGTGAAT